GCGTTCCGTTAGATAGGAACAGAGTTGATAAATACTGATAACTCTCAGATAGAGTATTAGAACGGAAAGATCCATTAGATAATGAACTATTGCTTCTAAGCCATCTCTGACGATTAATCAACAATTCGAAGTGCTTTTCTTGTGTATTCTTGATAAACCAGCGTTTATATATAGATGTAGGAGGATCTGTTTGGGAAGTAAGAAGCCCCCTTGACATCTCTTCATCCGCAAATAATTCTCGATGTGAAAACAGAGAGCCAAGGGGCTGATCTTTGAATAGGAAAAAGAGCGGATCCGCAGGGTCCCAAATGAATTGGCTTATTTGAAAAAGTACCCGTTCTTTGGAGGATCTATCTCGTGTCTGGTACTGCATGGTTGCACTCTGCAAGAACTCCGAATCATTCTCTTGAAGCTCATCCTCTTCATCATAAATGATCCGCTTACCCCGAAATAACCCGGACCAATAGGGAAATCCCAATTGATTGGGCCTTTCGATACAATCAAATAGAAAGCCCCAAGGGCGCCATATTCTAGGAGCCCAAACTATGTGATTGAATAAATCCTCCTCTATCTGTTGCGGGTCAAGGTCTCCTTCCCTCTCCCCTTCTTCAAACTCCGATTCGTATTTTTCATAGAAAAATCTCTGATCAAAGATGGAACAAGATCCATTTTGGATCATATCTAAGGGATTCTTCGGCTCGGGTCGAAGAAGCAATGTAACTCGATCATTCGGACTGCAATCTTTTTCTGTCCGTGAAAATCCCACCAGAGCGCCCTCTACTTCTAATAGGCCATGAACTAGATCCGAATCATTCTCAACGAGTCCATAAGAAGTAATCCCGTTTTTTTCATCAGGTCCGGGTAGAGACCAAAGATCTTGAGCGACCGATCCGGCAGAACAACTCAAAAGATAAAGAAGTATCGTTAATTTCTTGATGCTCGTTCCAAGTTCGAAGTACCATTTGTACAAAAAAGAATCCCCTTGGTTACATGATTTCTTCTTCATATAGATAGATATAGGATCTGTGGGGCAATTACTTAGAAGTACATTTTGTACTACAGCCCTTCCTATCTGATAGAAAAGGATCCCATGATCCTGAACCAATCTTACCTGGGATCGCAAATCCCAAGTTTGTCTATGAAGAGCGGATCGAATTGTATTAGTGTCTATAATTGATTTCTTCTGTGTACTACTAATCGATAGGGCCTCGTTGGTAAGTGCTACAAGATCTCTTGCATTGGAACCCATAGTTATGGACTCGAATCCGTTAGTATGGAACATCTTCTTTTCCAAGTGGGATCCCCTAGTATATGAAAGAGTGAAAAAGCGCTTTCGTTGTTGCGGAATAAGAAGCCTTCGTATCTTAATGCACGTATTTAATTTATTGGGGGATATTAGAGCGGGATCCACTTTTTGGGGAATATGAGTCGAAGCAATAACAAGAATATTTCTATTGGAACATTTCTCAGAGAGATGATTCACGAATAGACTGAGGGATAAGTAATTCGACTCATTCACATCCAGATCATGAATGTTTGGAATCCATATTATGCAAGGAGACATTGCTTTTGCTAATTCGAATTGAAGGGTGATATAAAATCGGTCTATTTTCGGCATCATATCCATAGTTAACGCATTCATCGTAGTTAGCAGTTCCAGCTCCGTATCAAGGTCAAGATCGATATCGTCACTAGCATCAATATCGCCACTAGCATCAATATCGATATCTTCAATAAGAAAACCCTTAGGCTTGTTATCCAGGAACTTGTTCAGAAATACCGTAATGAGAGGAACATAGGAGTTTGTCGCTAGGTATTTGACCAAATAGGATCGTCCGGTTCCTATAGAACCTATCACTAAAATCCCCCTAGAGGGGGATAAGGCTAAGCGCAGCGAAAGGGGTTTTCCATAAGACGGGAAATGAAAAGTATTAGTCCCACACGAAATTTGTGAATAAGCGATTGTCTGATAATGAGCAAGGAATACCCGTCTTTCTGCTAAACAGGATGTATTGAACTCATAATTCAATAGATACTTTTTATGAATGTCAACTAAGTATCGTAAGTAAATTGCTCCCGGTTGTTCAATCATTTGATAACCAGAGTCATTCTTTGATAAATGATCACTATGAGTCAGACTCAATAGAATTTGATCAATCCTTTTTTCTGTCGTTAAGGTGGACAACTGAACTAAGAATTCTCTTTCTTCATCATCAATCGAATCACTGTTCGCGGCCCAGGATTCTATTTTATCATCAATCCAATCCCCATTCACGTTTTTTCTTTTTCTTATCAATGAATAGATCTCTTTACTTGTGTGACTTAGATGTCTCGTATTTCTCGAAAAAGTGATTCGATTGATGGGATTTGGTATGAGATCGATGAGATTGATATTCAAATATTTCTTCTTAGAACGTATTGATTTGACAACAAAAGTGGGACCAAGCATGTTGCCGCCAGAAGCCCGTATTGCTTCTAGAGAATCTCCTAATTGTTCCAGAGCAACTAGAAAGAGATTATTTAACCAGAAAGAATTCGGTGTAGAAGATGTAAGATACCTATCCAGAAGTTTTACCAACTCAATCATAGATGCGGGAATCATCAAAGATTTAACCTTTTCGAACTCTGTCTGTAACTCACTAAAGGACCGGCAAACAAAGAGAAGATGCGTACGAACGAGATATGCAGCAACAAGAAGAAAGAAAAGGATTGAATACAGGAACTCCTGAACATTTGGAGATCTCAGATGTATCGATACCACAGGTGACTCATTATTTCGATGAATCATTTCTTCGGACAGAAGAAGATTATGGAAAAACTTACTCAAAATCTCACTTATGAGATTCCATTGTGGAAGAAACGGTTTTTTCTGAAGAATTCGCCGTGATATACCCGACCCATGGATAATATCATGAAAAATGGATACAAATTTTTGACTTAGTATCGGAAAAAGATCTGAAAAAGTATCTAAAAATATCAAATTTAGATATTTGTACCCTGTCAAAGTAAGGAACCATGGCATATATGTTTGGAATAGATTCCATTTTGAGAGAGTTGAAAAAGCACTATCTCGTTGAAAGATTCTATATATCTGCCCTTTCTCAACGCATTTCTTTAGAGAAAGACTCCGTTTTCTCCTCTTTTCGGATGGTAAATAGTTCTCAGAACATGGAGTGTGAATCAAACCCATGTTTGAATTGAGACACTGATGTAAGTTCTTCCCTTCTGAATCAGATAGATTCATATGTTGACTTTCAAAATTGACTATTTGTCCCTCTGTTAGAGGTGTTCCAGAAATGTCTGCGATCGAGTAACTCGTTCGTAGAACAAATGGATCGTATCGGCTTGGAAAATGGAAAGATTTGGACAAGTTATACGTTTCGTCACCACCTTGTGGAAAATCGTTAGGTATGAATATGTTAGATACCTGTGACTCGATTGGTGAAATAGTATCTCTCCCCCCAAAAGCATGCTTTTTTTTACCGACGCACAAAAAAAAGATCTTTTTGCGAATGAACAAGATATTGAGGAATTCTCCATACGTAAAATCAGAATTATTGATACGGGCCTTTTCCACAGAAAAGGGGAATCTTGTGTTACAATAGAAGAAGAAGTGATGTGGATTATTCAAGAATCGAAGTCGATTTGCTTTATAAAAAGAAGATATCAATGAACTTCTATGAAATGGTTTCACGGGATTCAACCAATTGTCTTGGTTGTGGAATACCATTGAGAAATAGGAATCCGCGTTATCAAAGGATTTACTGCGATTATTTCTAGTATGGAACGAGCCAATCATCCACCTTTTTGGTATCTTATTGAAGATATTGAACAAAAAGGGTGTTCCTCCATTGATCAAGAATTTTGATTTTCGGGAAGTATCATGGTCATCCAATAAGAAGGGTTTCCATTTTTTCAAATGAACAATTTGAAGACCTATTGATTCTAACAACTGATTGCAGAGTTGATCATTCGAACCATTCAATTCATAGATGTGGATCTCGGACCTAGGAATGGGGATATTCCCGACACTCACACAGAAAAAAGGAAGTGAGCTAGACAAAAAGAACAGCAACTTGGACAAAAAGAAAGGAAGTGGCTTAGACAAATCTTTTTTGTCGATAACCTCAGACCAATCAATCAAATATTGATTAATGCGTAATTGATCGAACAATATTTGAAACCGGCTCTTCTGCGCAGAAACGAAATGTTCCAAATGTTCCTGGAAATTATTGCTCCCATTGGAGCGTTTGTATCTATATGCATCAGGATCCCGATTCACGGATCTCTCGGTTCGAGAAATCGAGATAAGAGGATCGAACCACTTCTTCTGACTCTTTTTCAAATTCGATAAATGTTGGTTGATCATATATTTCATTATAGTTCTATGATTCAGAGTATCCTTTCCTCTTTGATCCCTTTGAATTCCATATTCGAAGTTGCGATCGGATCGATTCATTAAAAAGAATCGATTCAATACATTTCTTATGTACCCATAGGTACTATATTGGATTTGTATCAGATTTTGGATCAATCTATATTGATTGGCTGCCTCCCTTATGTTGTTGCTAGCAAATACCACCTTTTTTGGTGTTGGATCTTCAAAATCATCCCCGCAGGAGATCCGGACCCGTTTTTTTCTGATCCTTCGAGAAAAAGATTCATTCTCTTCATAAAAAATAGGAGGTAGAACCAATAAAGATTTCTTTTTCGATTCATCCCTGGACTGGTTCAAGAATTGTTTTTGATCCAATCCGTAGGAATCAATAGAAAAGGAAAATCCCTTATGATACAGCGGATCCGGCTCGGTTATTGAGAGAGTGAATAGATTCGCCATTTCTTGAAATCTCTCTTCTGATTCAAAATCGTGGTGTAACGTGTATCCTCCCCTGTTCCGGTCATGGAATAGATGAAATAAATCAAAAAATGGATTTTTGTTCAAAAATGAAATCTTATTGGAACTGTCCATATCCGGTTCATCCTTCAGAACCCTATCACAC